AATGAAGTGCCTGATTTTCAAAAGGGTTATCATGATAGGATAAATAATGTATATTTATACCTTCATTATACACTTAATAGAATTAAACTATTTCTTAAAATTTCAAAAATTTTCGTACATCATTATACTTAAATGTAAAAAGATAAGCTAACATAAGCTAATAGGTTCATACCCTACTTATAAAGGTTTTACTCCTTTTCTTTTTAATTTTTTTTATTCCAAATAAATTTTTATTCTTATGTTTGCTTATAGGAAGAACAATTTTTTCGATTTCGGCTAATTCATGATTAGGGGCATGGATAGGGTTAGAAATTAATTTATTGTCATTTATTCCGTTAATAAGTAGAACAAAAAACATTTTTTCAACAGAAGCATCTTTAAAATATTTTCTTACACAAGCTTTTGCTTCTTCTACTCTAATTTTTTTTATTATTTTATCTTTTTTGATTTTTATAAACTATTTAAATTTAAATTTAAATTATTTAATAAAAATACTTATATTATCATCTTTATTTATAAAAGTAGGGGCTGCTCCCTTTCATTTTTGATTTCCGTCTGTAATAGAAAATCTCTCTTGAAACATAAATCTAATCTTATTGACTTGACAAAAAATCGCACCTATAATTTTGATTTCTTATTTAATTTTACCTTTTTACTTTCAGTTAATTGCTATTTTAAGAACAATAATTGGAAGAATCGGTGGATTAAATCAAACAAGTTTACGAAAAATTATATCTTTCTCTTCAATTAATCATATTGGGTGAATAATTAGTTCCCTTCTTATAAATAATAATTTATGAAAAATTTATTTTTTAATTTATTCATTTCTAACAATTTTAATAATTTTGATTTTTATAAATTTTAATATTTATTTTATCAATCAAATTTATTTAACAATAAATTTTAATTTAATAAATAAATTCTTACTTTATATAAATTTTTTATCCTTAGGAGGTCTTCCCCCTTTTTTAGGATTTTTTCCTAAATGAATAATTATTAATAATTTAATTTACAATGAATATTTTTTTTTATTAATTTTAATATCCGTATTTACTTTAATTAATTTATATTATTATATTCGTTTGGCTTTAAATTCTTTGCTAATAATAAATATAGAACAAAAATGATCCATTAAAATTAATTTTAAAATAAATTTGATTTTAATATGATTAATAACTTCTTCTTTATTAAGATTACCTTTATTTACTTTATTTTATATCACCTTTTAAGGCTTTAAGTTAAAAAAACTTTTAGCCTTCAAAGCTGAGTATAAAGATCTGCCTTTAAGTCTTAGCTTTTTGCTTCTTTAAATTTGCAATTTAAAATCTTACATATAGACTATAAAACTTTTGGTAAAAGAGAAATAATCTCATTTATAAATTTACAGTTTATCACTTCTAATTCAGTCATTTTACCGAACAAATGACTTTTTTCGACAAATCATAAGGATATTGGAACTTTATATTTTATTTTTGGTGCCTGATCAGGAATATTAGGTACATCTTTAAGTTTATTAATTCGAGCTGAATTAGGAATACCTGGTTCATTAATTGGAGATGATCAAATTTATAATGTTATTGTCACTGCTCATGCTTTTGTTATAATTTTTTTTATAGTTATACCTATTATAATTGGAGGATTTGGAAATTGATTAGTTCCTTTAATATTAGGTGCTCCTGATATAGCATTTCCTCGAATAAATAATATAAGATTTTGATTATTACCTCCTTCTCTAACTCTTCTACTAAGAAGAAGCCTAACAGAAAGAGGAGCAGGAACTGGTTGAACTGTTTACCCTCCTTTATCTTCAAACATTGCTCATGCCGGTTCATCTGTAGATTTAACAATTTTTAGTCTTCATTTAGCCGGAGTTTCATCAATTTTAGGGGCTATTAATTTTATTACAACAGTATTAAATATACGGTCACAAAATTTAACATTAGATCGAGTACCTTTATTTGTGTGATCTGTTGCTATCACAGCCCTTTTACTTCTTCTATCTCTACCAGTATTAGCGGGAGCTATTACAATATTATTAACAGATCGTAATTTAAATACTTCATTTTTTGACCCTGCCGGAGGGGGAGACCCTATTCTTTATCAACATTTATTCTGATTTTTTGGCCATCCAGAAGTATATATTTTAATTCTACCCGGATTTGGAATAATCTCTCATATTATTAGCCAAGAAAGAGGTAAAAAAGAAACTTTCGGAGCTTTAGGAATAATTTATGCAATATTAGCTATTGGTTTATTAGGATTTGTAGTTTGAGCACATCATATATTTACTGTAGGAATAGATGTTGACACACGAGCTTATTTCACATCAGCTACTATAATTATTGCTGTTCCAACAGGAATTAAAATTTTTAGTTGATTAGCCACATTACACGGCTCTCAATTAACATACAGACCTTCATTACTATGAACTTTAGGATTTGTATTCCTATTTACTGTAGGAGGATTAACTGGAGTTATTCTTGCTAATTCTTCTTTAGATATTATTCTACACGACACATACTATGTTGTCGCCCATTTTCATTATGTTTTATCAATAGGAGCTGTTTTCGCTATTATAGCAGGCTTCATTCATTGATGACCATTATTTACAGGAACAACTTTTAATAATAAATGACTAAAAATTCAATTTTTTATTATATTTATTGGAGTAAATTTAACATTTTTCCCCCAACATTTTTTAGGTCTTAGAGGAATGCCCCGACGATATTCTGACTACCCAGACGCTTATGTTAATTGAAATATTATTTCATCTATTGGTTCCACAATTTCTCTTGTTAGAATTATCTTTTTTATTTATATTATATGAGAAAGATTAATCTCTAACCGTCACCCTATTTTTGCTATAAATTTTCCTTCCTCAATTGAATGAATACAAAAATATCCCCCTATGGAACATTCTTATGATGAACTTCCTTTAATTAATAACTTCTAAAGTGGCAGATTAGTGCAATGAATTTAAGCTTCATATATAAAGAATATTCTTTTTTTAGAAAATGAATACCTGAAATAATTATCTACTCTTAGACGGCCAATCTCCTGTAATAGAACAGCTAATTTTTTTTCATGATCATACCCTATTAATTTTAATTATAATTACTATTTTAGTAGCTTATCTTATATCTTCATTATATTTTAATGGTTATACAAATCGATTTTTACTTGAAGGCCAAATAATTGAATTAATTTGAACAATTTTACCAGCAATTACTTTAGTATTTATTGCCCTTCCATCTTTACGTTTATTATATTTAATAGACGAATTAAATAACCCTCTAATTACTTTAAAATCTATTGGACATCAATGATACTGAAGATATGAGTATACAGATTTTCTAAAAAATAGATTTGATTCATACATAATTCAAATTAATAGCTTAGCCAAGAATTCTTTTCGATTATTAGATGTAGATAATAATATTATCCTCCCTTTTATAACTCAAATTCGTGTTTTAGCTACTGCAACAGATGTACTTCATTCATGGACAGTTCCATCTTTAGGAGTTAAAATTGACGCAACACCTGGTCGTTTAAATCAAACAAATTTTTTTATGAATCAACCAGGTTTATTTTTTGGACAATGTTCCGAAATTTGCGGAGCTAACCACAGATTCATACCTATTGTAATTGAAAGAACTTCTTTAAGAAATTTTATTAAATGATTAAAAAGTATTTCATTAGATGACTGAAAGTAAGTAATGGTCTCTTAAACCAATTTATAGTAATTTAACATTTACTTCTAATGAAAGAATTAGTTAAAATATAACATTAATATGTCATATTAAAATTATTTATTATTTAAATATTCTTTTATTCCGCAAATAGCCCCAATAAATTGATTCTTTCTTTACGTACTCTTTATTATCATCTTTATTTTGTTTATAACAAAAAATTATTACTTTTTAATGAATAACTTTAAATCAATAAATTATCTTTCTAAAAAATTTAACAAAAATTCTTGAAAATGATAACAAATTTATTCTCTGTTTTTGACCCTTCTACAACTATTCTTAATCTATCTTTAAATTGACTAAGTTCTTTTATCGGCTTAATTATTCTTCCAACTTTGTTTTGAATTCTACCAAATCGTCTTTATTTTATCTGAATAAATATTTTAATAAAATTAAATCAAGAATTTAAGACTTTATTAGGTATTAAAAATTATAAAATTTCTATAATTTTCACAAGATTATTTTTATTTATTATACTAAATAATTTACTAGGATTATTCCCTTATATTTTTACTAGTTCTAGCCAAATAAATTTTACTTTAACCTTAGCCCTTCCTTTATGGATCTCTTTTATAATTTATGGCTGAATCAATCACACAAATCATATATTTACACATTTAGTCCCTCAAGGAACTCCAAATGTTCTTATACCTTTTATAGTATGCATTGAAACTATTAGAAATATTATTCGACCAGGAACCTTAGCTATTCGATTAGCAGCTAATATAATTGCAGGTCATCTCTTATTAACTTTATTAGGAAATACTGGCTCATCTTTATCCTCAATAATAATTTCTATCTTATTACTTACCCAAATTTTATTATTAACACTTGAATTTGCTGTAGCAATTATTCAAGCTTATGTTTTTTCTGTTTTATCAACACTTTACTCTAGTGAAGTTTAATGTCTATAAAACATAATCATCCTTTTCATTTAGTTGATTACAGCCCATGACCTTTAACAGGAGCCTTAGGAGCTTTTATCACAGTTTCGGGAATAATTATATGATTCCATCAATTTAATAATAGTTTACTTCTTCTAGGAAATCTAATTTTAATTTTAACAATAATCCAATGATGACGAGATATCACCCGGGAAGGCACATATCAAGGATTACATACTTTACCCGTAATTTATGGCCTTCGTTACGGAATAATTTTATTTATTGTCTCAGAAGTATTTTTTTTTGTAAGATTTTTTTGAGCCTTTTTTCATAGAAGTTTATCCCCTGTAATTGAAATTGGAAGAATTTGACCCCCTAAAGGAATTAACCCCTTTAATCCCCTTCAAATTCCCCTTCTTAATACTGTAATTTTATTATCTTCAGGTTTAACAGTAACATGAGCTCACCATAGAATTTTAGAAAATAACTATAATCAAGCTATTCAAAGACTATTTTTCACAGTAATTCTTGGAGTCTATTTTACTATACTTCAAGCTTATGAATACTATGAAGCATCTTTTACTATTAGTGATGCTATTTATGGTTCAACATTTTTTATAGCAACAGGCTTCCATGGTTTACATGTAATTATTGGAACAACCTTTTTAATTGTTTGTCTTCTTCGTCAAATTTTTTCTCATTTTTCAAAAACTCATCACTTTGGATTTGAAGCTTCTGCATGATATTGACATTTTGTTGATGTAGTTTGATTATTTTTATACATTTCAATCTACTGATGAGGAAGATAATTTATAATTATTTATATAATATAAAAAGTATCTTTGACTTCCAATCAAAAAGTCTATAAAATTTAGTATAAATAATTTTTATAAATTTAAGAATAATTTTTATTTTTATAATTATTGCTTTAATTATAATATTAATTTGTTCCATTATCTCCAAAAAAACATTTATAGACCGAGAAAAAAATTCTCCATTTGAATGTGGATTTGATCCTATAAATTCAGCCCGAATCCCATTTTCTCTTCATTTTTTTCTTATCGCCATAATTTTTTTAATTTTTGATGTAGAAATTACATTAATTTTTCCCTTAATTATAGTATTCAATATATCAATCCTTAAAAATTGAATTTTTATTAATATATTTTTTATAATAATTTTATTGCTAGGGATCTATCATGAATGAAATCAAGGGGCACTAAACTGAACTAATTAATAAAGGATAATAGTTAATATTTAACATTTAGATTGCAACTAAAAGAAATTGTTTAAACAATTTATCTTTAGTAATGAAGTAAAAAGTTACATTTAGTTTCGACCTAAAATTAGATTATTAAATCCTTACTTTAATTGAAACCAAAAAGAGGTATATCATTGTTAATGATAAAAATGAATTTATTCCAATTAAGATATAAAATTTTAAAAAAAGCTGCTAACTTTTTTTATAGTAGTGAAATTCTATTAATATCTTTTATTTATATAGTTTAAATAAAACATTACATTTTCATTGTAAAAATAATACATACTTTTATTTATAAATATATCCACAAAAATAATTTTTCCTTAATATCTTCAATATTATACTCTGTATAAGCTATATGAATAAAAAATTAAATATAAAAATATTATAAATATAATAAAAAATAAGAAAATTAACTTTAAATCATTATTTTGAATTATTTGCAAAATATTTCTATTATTATTTAAATAATTATAAAGCCCTTGAACCCCTAATAATTCTCTTCATCCTTGATCAAATAATTTATTTAATTTACCTCTTTCTTCAAAGAATTTTTTTGAAATACCGTAACTAAAAATAATAGGCATATATCATATTGTCCCTAAAAAATTTAATAATTCTTTTTGATTATTAATAATCAAAAAATTTTTAATTCTTATTAATGAAAGCTCATACCCCAGTCAGGCTCCTATAATAATAACAATAATTACTATTAATTTTATAACATAAGTTAACATAATTATTCTTTCTCAAGAAAATATAATTCATATTATTATTCTTCCCCCAAAAATTGCTATAAATACTATTCCTGCCATACCAAATAATATAAATTTACTATTTTCATTTAATAAAACAAAACTAAAATATCTATAATTTTTTATTATTGTGTAATAAACTAATCGAACTCTATATATAACTGTTAACCCTGTAGAAATATAAAATAAAAAATAAATTAAAAAATTTGTTTCTCTTATAGATATTATTTCTAAAATTAAATCTTTTGAATAAAATCCAGCTAAAAAAGGTATCCCACATAAAGCTAAATTTGAAATATTCAAAGAAATTAAAGTAATTGGTATATAGTTTATCAATTTACCTATATAACGAATATCTTGAACATTTCCAAAACAATGAATAATTATACCAGCACATATGAACAATAAAGCTTTAAATAAAGCATGAGTTAATAAATGAAAAAACGACAATTTTATAAATCCCAAACCTAAAATTCCTATCATTAAACCTAACTGTCTTAATGTTGACAACGCAATAATTTTTTTTAAATCAAATTCATAATTTGCCCCTATTCCGGATATAAATATAGTCAAACAACCAATTAATAATAAAATATCAAAGAAAATTCTATTCTTTATTAAATCATGAAAACGAATTAATAAATAAACCCCAGCTGTTACTAAAGTAGAAGAATGAACAAGAGCTGAAACTGGTGTTGGAGCAGCCATAGCCGCTGGCAATCAAGCCGAAAAAGGAATCTGAGCTCTTTTAGTCATACCAGCAATTAAAACTATACCTATAATAAATTTTCTTTCATATATTCTTAAGAAATAATCTCTATAAATAAAAAAATTTCATCTTCCATAATTTAATATCCAAGCAATACCAATTAATAAACATACGTCTCCAATTCGATTTGATAAAACCGTTAATATCCCAGCATTAAAAGATTTTTCATTTTGATAATAAATAACTAAACAGTATGACACTAAACCTAATCCATCTCATCCTACTAAAATAGAAATTAAATTAGGTCTAATAATTATTATTATTATAGAAATAACAAACAAAATAACTAAATACAAAAATCGATTTTTAGTCTTATCCTCTCTTATATAATCATTTCTATAATAAATAACTATTGAAGAAATATAAAATACAAAACTTATAAATAATAAACTTATTCAATCAAACAATAATACATACACAATAGAATTTCTATTTAACATAAACATTTCCCATTCTATAAAATAAATTATATTAAAATATATAAAATAAATCCCTACAAAAAATAAAATTATTGAACAACTTAAAAAAATAAAAAAATTTAATTTAAATAGATTAATTATCTAAAATACTTAAAGTATAACTTTGATTCCACAAATCAATATTTTATTTAAACTATTTAAATAAAATCAGACTATTATATTTCCTTTTAAAAATAAAATATTTAAAGGATATCAATGCAAAAATAAAATTATATATTCACGTAAAAATCCATTAAAATATCTAAATAGCCCTGAATAATACTTACCATGTTGTCTATAAGAATATAAATATAAAGTATAAATAGCTCTAAAAAAAGATATCAATATTAATAAAATTATTACCTTAAAATTTCATCTTATAATTCTATTTAATAAACTAATTTCTCCTAATAAATTTAATGAAATAGGAGAAGCCATATTAGAAATTCTTAACAAAAATCACCATAGGCATAATCTTGGTATAAGATTTAAAAGACCTTTATTTAATAATAGACTTCGTCTACCTCTTCGTTCATAAACTATATTTGCCAAACAAAATAACCCTGAAGAACATAGACCATGACCAATTATTAATTTTAAACTACCTAATATTCCTCAATAATTTAATGTCATTAACCCAATTAATATTATACCTATATGAACAACAGAAGAATAAGCAATTAAAGATTTTAAATCTACCTGTGACAAACAAATTATAGAGACATAAATCCCTCCGATTAATCTAATTACTATTCAAATATAATTTAAATTTAAACCTTTCAAAATAAAAATTTCTATAACACGGATTAATCCATACCCGCCTAATTTTAATATAATACCAGCTAAAATTATTGAACCAGAAATAGGGGCTTCTACATGAGCTTTTGGCAACCATAAATGTAATATAAATATAGGAATTTTAACTAAAAAAGCTAAGACTATAGACAAATAAAATAAAGTATTTAAATAACAAAAATTTATATAACTAATATATATTAATCTATTATTTCTATATAAATAAATAACACTTACAAATATAGGCAAAGATACAAATAATGTATAAAATAATAAATAAATTCCAGCTTGTAAGCGTTCAGGTTGATACCCCCATCCCAAAATTAAAAATAAAGTTGGAATTAAACTTCTCTCAAAAAATAAGTAAAATCCTAATAAAGATAAACTTAAAAAAGATAAAATTAACAATCATATTAAAATTAATAAATTAAATATAAAAAATAAATTTTTATTTTTCTTTGTAAAAATTACTTCTCTAGATAAAATTATCAAACAAGTAATTCATAAAGATAATATAATAAGAAAAAATGATAATAAATCTAATCCAAAAAAATAAGATAACCCTATAAATATGTAATTAAATCAATAAAATTGAAAAATAAAAATTATAATAAAAATTATATTTCTATAATAATAAAACATTTTATTTTTAAATATAAATATTATAAATAAATTTATACCAATAAATTTTAACATGACAAAAAATTAAATCTTTTAAAATAATCATTTCCATGAGTACGAATTAAACTGACTAAAATTGCTAATCCTAATCTCCCCTCACACACACAAAATGTAATAAAAATTATAGAAAAATATATTTCATAACCATATTTTCCCAAAAAATATATTATTAAAATAAATAAACTAATTACTAAATATTCTAAACTTAATAAAGTAATTAAAAAATGTTTATAATTTAAACAAAAAATTATTAAACCTCTTAAATATAAAATAATTATATAATTTATTATCATAAGTTTTTATAGTTTAAAAAAAACATTAATTTTGTAAATTAAAAATATTTAATATATTAAAAACTTCAGAAAAAATAAAATTTTATTATCAATAATCCCCAAAATTATTATTTTTATTAAACTATTTTCTGATATTTTATATATTCTACTTATATCCAGCCTATTAATTTCATTTAATATTTTAAAAATAAAACACCCTTTAATCATAGGATTTATACTAATTATTCAAACCTTATTAATTAGATTAATCTTAGGATTTATTAATAATATTTTTTGATTTTCTTATATTCTATTTATTATTATAATTGGAGGAATAATAATTTTATTTATTTATATAACAAGTCTTGCCTCTAATGAAAAATTTATTTTTTCTAGAACATGATTTTTTATAAATACATTAATTTTTTTTTCTATAATTTTTTTCATTTTACTTATTTCGCCTTATGAATTTACTTTAATTAGTATAAATAACGAAATAAGAACTATTCTTAATTTAAATAAATTATATAATTTAAATTCAAAAAATATTACTTTAATCAGAATTATTTATTTATTAATTACTCTTATTATTATCATTAAAATTACTAATAAAGACATAGGCCCTCTCCGTCAAAAAAACTAATGAATAAACCTTTTCGTCAAACTCATCCCTTAATTAAAATTATAAATAATTCTTTAGTAGATTTACCCACTCCCTCAAATATTTCAACTTGATGAAATTTTGGATCTTTATTAGGATTATGCTTAATTATCCAAATTATTTCAGGACTTTTCCTAGCTATACATTACTGTGCAAACATTGAATTAGCTTTCAATAGAGTAATTCATATTTGTCGAGATGTAAATTACGGCTGAATTTTACGTATTATTCATGCTAATGGAGCCTCATTTTTTTTCTTCTGTATTTACTTTCATATTGGTCGAGGAATATATTATAATTCACATTATCTAACCCACACCTGAATAATTGGTGTATTAATTCTATTTGTAACAATAGGAACAGCATTTATAGGATATGTTCTCCCTTGAGGACAAATATCATTTTGAGGAGCAACAGTAATTACAAATCTTTTATCTGCAGTGCCTTACTTAGGAACTTTTCTTGTCCAATGAGTATGAGGAGGCTTTGCAGTTGATAATGCAACTTTAACACGTTTTTTTACAATTCATTTTCTTCTTCCTTTTATAATCGCAGCCTTAGTAATAATTCATTTATTATTTCTTCATCAAACTGGATCTAATAACCCCCTAGGATCAAATAGAAATTTTGATAAAATTCCTTTTCATCCTTATTTTTCTTTAAAGGACATTATTGGATTCATCATCATATTATTTTTATTAATTACTTTATGTCTTATAAATCCTTACCTTTTAGGTGATCCAGATAATTTTATTCCAGCTAATCCATTAGTAACTCCAGAACATATTCAACCAGAATGATATTTTTTATTTGCTTATGCTATTCTCCGATCTATTCCTAATAAATTAGGAGGAGTAATTGCCCTTGTTATATCAATTGCTATTTTATTTATTCTACCTTTTATAAAATCTAAATTTCAAGGTATCCAATTTTACCCAATTAACCAAATTTTATTCTGGTTATTCCTTTGCATAGTAATTCTTTTAACGTGAATTGGAGCTAAACCCGTTGAAGATCCTTACATTATAACTGGACAAATTTTAACAATTTTATACTTTCTATACTATTTAATTAATCCTTTAACTATAAGTTTTTGAGATAAATTAACTAACTAAAATTAATTAATGAACTTGTAAAGTATATGTTTTGAAAACATAAAAAAGAAGTCAAATCTTCTATTAATTTTACTATTTTTTTTTAATAAATTTCTAAAAATACTTTTAACCCTATATAAAAAATTAATATATTAATAGCTAATGGTAAATAACATTTTCAAGCTAAATATATTAATTTATCATAACGAAATCGTGGTAAAGTTCCACGGACTCATAAAAAAAAAAAAGATATAAATAATATCTTTAAATAAAAATTTAAACTTATCTCGTACCCTCCTAAAAAAATTAAAACAAATAGTATACTTATAAACAGAATTCTTAAATATTCAGCCAAAAAAATTAAAGCAAACCCCCCTCTTCTATATTCAACATTAAACCCAGACACTAATTCAGATTCCCCCTCAGCAAAATCAAAAGGAGTTCGATTAGTTTCAGCTAATATTGTAGAAAGCCATATTAATATCAATGGAGTAGAAATAAATATTAATCAACCATAATACTGAATTTTAAAGAAATCTAAAAGATTAAATCTTAATATCAATAAAATAAAGCTTATCAAAATTAAAGCCAAACTAATTTCATAAGAAATTGTTTGCGCAATAGAACGTAAACCCCCTAATAATGAATATATAGAATTAGAAGATCACCCTGCAATTATTAATCCATAAACTCCTAAACTTAAACAACATAATATAAATAAAATCCCTAAATTAAAACTAATTATTCCAAAATAATAAGGTATAATTAATCAAATAACTATAGATAATATAAAACTCATAACAGGACTAAAATAATACATTAAATAATTTGAATAAATAGGAAAAGTTTGTTCTTTAGTAAATAATTTAATAGCATCACTAAAAGGTTGTAAAAGACCTATAAATCCAACTTTATTAGGCCCTTTCCGAATTTGGATATAACCTAAAATTTTACGCTCTAATAATGTTAAAAAAGCAACTCCTACTAATAAACAAATAATTAATAACAAAGAATTTAATAATAATATTAATAAATCAATAAAATATATTATTATCTGTAATTAAATTACATTAATGAATTCTAAATTCATTGCACTTTTCTGCCAAAATAATCTCTAATTAAATTTTTAATTAAATATATGGTCCTTTCGTACTAAAATATTTTATTATTTTTAGGATAGAAACCAACCTGGCTTACACCGGTTTGAACTCAAATCATGTAAGAATTTAATAGTCGAACAGACTAAAAATTTTAAATACTGCCCCAAAAATTTTTCTTAATTCAACATCGAGGTCGCAAACTATTTTATAAATATGAACTTTCCAAAATAATAACGCTGTTATCCCTAAGGTAATTTTATCAAATAATCAAAATTTCTGGATCAAAATAAACAAAATTTATTGAATAAAATTTTAAAAAGTTTATTAAATTTTTTAATCACCCCAATTAAATTAATTGTTATAAAAATAATTTACCATCAAAAATAATAATTTTTATTAAATTAATTAAACTCTATAGGGTCTTCTCGTCCTTAAAATTTATTTAAGCTTTTTTACTTAAAAATAAAATTTTATTTAAAATAAAATTGAGACAGTAATTATCTCGTCCAATCATTCATACAAGTCAACAATTAAGAGACAAATGATTATGCTACCTTTGCACAGTCAAAATACTGCGGCCCTTTAAAGTTATTTTCAGTGGGCAGATTAAATCTTAAATTATAAACAAAAAACCATGTTTTTGATAAACAGGCGAATAATTATTTTGCCGAATTCCTTAACTTTAATTTACAAAATATAATAATTTTTTTTATTTATTATATACTAATTTTATCATTATAAATTTAATAAATAATTTTATTAAACTTTTTCATTAATTAACTAATTTTTTAAAAATACAATTTTTTATATTATAAATTATAAAATTTTTATTTTTATTGAAATTTTTATTCATAAAATTATTATCCTTTTTTTATTATATAATATAATTTATATTTTTAAGCTTATCCCTAAAAATATTAATATAAATTATATTTATATTATCATAATAATATAAATAATAAAATATAACAAAATTTAATTTTTTTCTGAAAAAACTAGATATATCTAAAATCGAATAACATTTTATTACCAACTTATTATTATAAATATTTATTTTACAATATAAAAAATAACAAATTAAATCTTTTAGATTCGAGATTAATTTAATATTAAATTTTAATTTAATAAACCCTGATACAAAAGGTACTTTAAATAAAAAATTCTTTAACTTAAATAAAATAATTCATCTACATTACTAATAAATTATAATTAACATTATTTTTTCTTTAATATACTTAAATTCTTAATAATTAATAATATTTTAATTAAAAATAAAATTTAAAAAATTAATTTTTATAAAAATTTATTTTCAAATCATCTAAAAAAAAGACTCTTTTCAATGTAAATGAAAAACTATAAAAGCTTTAATTTGCTTTCTAGATACACCTTCCAGTACATCTACTTTGTTACGACTTATCTTATTTAATAAATAAGAGCGACGGGCGATATGTGCATATTTTAGTGCTTAAATCATCTTTAAAATTTTTTAAAAATTACTATTAAATCCACTTTTAACCTCATTTTTCAATAAGATATCCATATAAATTAATTTATTGTAACTCATTTCTTCATAATTATAAACAACATCTTGATCTGAAATATTATTTATTTCCATTTCTTAAAATTTATTTTTCTAAAAAAATATTTTGATAACGACGATATATTAATTAATAAATTAAGTAAAATTTATCGTGGACTATCAATTATAGAACAAATTCCTCTAAATAGACTAAAATACCGCCAAATTTTTTAAATTTAAAGAACATAACTTTTAATCCCTTAGTATAAATTTTACATTTAAAATAATAGGGTATCTAATCCTAGTTTATTATTTAAATTTCAAAAATCAAATATTCATAAAAATAAATCTATTTTAATAATAAATTTCACTTTAATTATTAAATTTAAATCTATTAAATTACATTTTATTTAATACTAATATAATTCAATTAAATAATCTGTATAACCGCAAATGCTGGCACAAATTTCTTCTATTCTATAATTAATTACTAAATCTAATTTTCATTAATTTATAAAATCATTTACTGTAAAATTTAAATTATTTTAAATAAAAATTTTATTAATACAAAAATTTACATATAAAATAAAAATTAAATAAATTTTAAACCAAAATTAAATTTTATTAAATTAATTAAATTTACTTCTAAAATATTAATATTTAACAGAATTATACTTTACTTTCTAAATAAATATTCTAAATTATTAAAATTTAATTAATTTTTATTTTAATGTATTAATCAAAAAAAATGAAACAAATCTTCACTAAAAACAAAATTCACTTTGTTAAAATAAATTCTAGGAAAAATATCTCCCTATACATATTAATCAAATTTTACCTTTTCTCTTAAATTATTTAGGGATAATTCTTAAGTCAAGTCAGTTTAAAATTAACTGTATTAATGCGAATTAATTACAAATTATTAGGGGTAATAATTTTTATTTTAATTTATATGATTAAAAATTAATTTAGTTAAAAATAAATTTATTATTATAATTTACTTATGGTAAAAAAAAAAAGTAAGATAATTTATTTTTTTTTATTATTTAATAATTAATTAATTATAATAATAATAAATTTTACTATATTCTATTATTTTTATTAAAATAATAATATATTTATTAATAAATATTTAGTAATAAATATTTACTATATATATATAAATTTTAAATTTAATAAAATTTCTTTAAATAATAAATAATAATTTTCTTTTTTTTTTTAAATAATTAAAAAAAAGAAAATTCATTAGAAAATATTTTTTCTTTAAAAAATTTATATATATAAATAATTTATATATATATAATTATATAATAATATATAAATAATTTATTGATATATAATTATATAAATAATTTATATATATATAATTAAATAATTTATATATATATAATTATATAATGATATATAAACAATTTATTAATATATAATTATATAAATAATTTATTTATATATATATATATTTATGAATATATATATATATATAATTATATATATATATATAAATAATTTATATATATATATATATTTATATATTTATATATTATATAATATTTAAATTCTTATCAAGTAAATAATATTTACATTAACTATTTTATAATTATTAAATATTATTAATAAATATTTCTCTCTTTTTACTTTAGATCTAGTTTAATAATGATATATACTTTTGCATAATTATAATTAAATTATTTATATATAAATCTTTTTATCAAAATTAAATATTATTGATTATGTTATTTTAATTATTGTTTAATTAAATATATATATATATAGACTTTCTATATATATTTAAATAAATATATTTAATTAAATATAAAGGTATATAATAAAATATTTATAGTTCTATTAATTCTGTAAACATTTATTGAAAAATTTTTTTTTTTCAACTTTTTTAGAATTTTTAAAATTTTATACTAAAAATTTTTAAACAAAATAAATTATAAATAAAAAATATTATTATTATTAAATTCTAATTAATTAAATAAAAAAAAAA